GTCCAATTTATTGTATTCATATCTCAATGATACGTTATTAAACGGAACTACTTTATACTTTATGTCATGTCTTCCATGCGTATAACATATTAATATGGCTATATTCCGCACTCTATTCCAAATTTGGCGAGAAGTAATTACTAAACTAAGAGACATCTCCGTATTTCTATTATATTTAGTTTAGTTATTTGACGGTTTTTTATTAGTTTTAATATTTTAAAAGCGGAAACGAAAAAGAGTCTCGACTTTATATTATATATTGATCTGTATATCGTTTATTCCTACGAAATACTAGACGAAATAGAACGATTTTAGAAGGGATATAATGAAATTCTTTGATTGGTTCTTCCCAGAAAAACGATCCGTTTTAGTTATTTGACCGATAGGGACAATAAATACTTAATTCTAACAAATATAAAAAATTCGAAATGTAAACTAAATAAATATAACAGTGTTCTTATTCAATATAACAGTGTTCTTATTCAAACCGCCTTGTAATCTTCAACCAATTCTGTGCTTCAATATAATTACCGGGAGTAAGCGCTATAGCTTGTTTCCAATACTCGGCGGCTTGATCGAACCAAGCCTCCGCAATTTCCGAATCTCCTTGCTGAACGGCCTGTTCTCCCCGGTCGGAATAGGGGGATTCCTTCCCTTAGAACCGTACTTGAGAGTTTCCGATCTCATACGGCTCAACAGTCAAATTCTTTTGATGTAATCTCTCGTATATAATTGAATGGGATTTATCATAGATATATCGCGATCCCTTTTTTTTCTCGAGTTAACCAAAAGAAAGAGGTGAATTACATGAGTTTCAAACTAAAAATTTTGTTAATAATCAGTTTTATCTTTTTTCCCACCCTCAGAAAAATAGAATAAAGCATAAGTATTTTAACTATCATTAGACTTTTCTGAAAGGTAACTATCTCGATTTCATATATAAATTGATATAGAATCTTTGAAAAAGACCTTCCCCCATAAGAAGGAAAAGACTTACTATCTTTGGGATCTGATGCTACACCGCTGCTCAATACCTTAGGGGATCAACTTTATTACATAAGTTGATTCCTAACTTTTATCTCATATCATGACATAAGTAAGCAGTTCTTATTGTATCGGACCAAAACCTCGCGAATTGATCTTTACGGCGCTTCCTCTATCAATTAGATCCTTTATCCATAGAATAAAGTATTTAGGCATACCTATTTCTTCATATTAATATTTCAACTTTTATGAAGTTTATTTCCTTGCTACAGCTGATAAAAATCGTTGTTTTGAACGATACATATGTATATAGCCTACCTTTTTTTAGTATTTATTAACGGATTTCTTCCCTTTTTTTATTTCTATAGTGGAGATAGTCGCACGTAATGACAGATAACGGCCATATTATTAAAAGCTTGTGGTAAGAACGGGTTTCGTTCTAGTGCTCGAAAATAATATTCTAAAGCTTTTGTATGTTCTCCGTTCCTTGTATGGATAAGGCCTATGTTATAGAGTATATAACTTCGATCATAAGGATCAATTTCCAGTCGCATAGCTTCATAATAATTCTGTAAAGCTTCCGCATAATTTCCTTCGGATTGAGCCGACATCCGTTACGGTCGTCATTCAATTGAAAGAATCGCCGTTCCAGAACCGTACATGAGATTTTCACCTCATACGGCTCCTCCTTTATGTTATGTGCATAATGAAAAAAAGACATGGAATCAAAAAAGATTGAAAGATTCTCATTATAAACTGAGCGGGGCTGGTGTTTTTACAAGAAATCTCTAGCCAACCTTCTTGTAAAAGATCTTTCCTTAACATCAAGCATGTTGGCATTATATTAGATTAAAAAAAGGCGACCCCAACAATTTCTTTGTCTTCAACGCCCTAAAATTTGCAGGAATTAGTCACTTCAACAGTCTTCGATGGTTATACGGGTATCCAAAATACGAACGAGATGGATGTTTGTTGTCCCAACCATTCTTGTTAGTCCCGATCCTGATAAGTAAAGGGAATCATTTCTAACAAAGTTTTCGTGCGTTGATTCCTAGGAGTAGTGCTTCTTCCCCTATGCCTCCTATTGGTACTAGTGAAGTAGAGTTAACTTAACCTATAGGTGTAACCTTTCGCTCAATACTCTAGAATCAAAAATTGAAGCATCTGAGGCTGCATTAATCGGGGATACACGACCGAAGGGGTTGCTTTATTTATTTTAACAAACTTCACCTTCAACAAGCGTAGATTTTTTCAATAATTTTTTTTCTTCCGTTGTCTTTCTATTTTCTTTTAAGACTGAGAGCGGTAAAAAATAAAAATAAAATAATCAAATCGCACCATCTCTGTAATAAGTGAATGCCTCTTTTTCTCCTGAAGTTGTCGGAATTATTCGTAATAAGATATTGGCTACAATTGAAAAGGTTTTATCAATAAAATTTCCGTTTATCCCAGATCTAGACATAGGTGTATTAATCCATTCTATAATTTAATTTTGAATCTCCTTTCGTGAAAAAAT